TTAATTCAATTCTTTATTCTTACATTAAAGAATGAATAAAATCTCCCCAAGTAGGATTCGAACCTACGACCAGTCAGTTAACAGCCGACCGCTCTACCACTGAGCTACTGAGGAACAAGGGGAGATTCGACCTCCTAGAGTTCAACTCCCGCTCTCAACCCATGAACAATATGAGTCCGAAGCTTCTTTCGTAACTCCCGGAATTTCTTCGTAGTGGCTCCGTTCCATGCCTGATTTCATAGGGAAGCCAAAAGTGGCTCTATTTCATTCTATTTCACTTCCTAGCACTTCCTATCATTTAATATCCATCCCTTTTTGGTCTTATTGACAAAAGAGATGTCATTTATAGTCTATCTCTTTCTATATATGGAAAGTCAAGAAATTCTCATCGAAACATCGAGAAATTGTGCATATAGAAAACTCTAAAGAAAGAAAAAAAGGAGACCCGTGCCATTATTTTCAAATCTTTTCTACTTAGTAGTCTAAGTTTCTCGATGAGGATAATTAATTCGGTCGTTGTGGTCGGACTCTATTATGGATTTCTGACCACATTCTCCATAGGTCCCTCTTAGATCTTCTTTCTCCAATCTTGGGTTAGGGAAGAAGGAGATATTCGCGACTACTGGCGGTTTCATTATGGGGCAGCTCATGATCTTCATATCGATCTATTATCCACCTCCGCATCTATTCTTTCTTAGCTAAATGGGTGTAAGATCCATCCAATTTGGTTATATCATGGACTCGAAAAAAGGATCTGAATGTGACTGAAATGCACGATCTTCACAGGTATCACTTTTCACGATACCTAAACCTAAAAGGTGGAATAGCGATTTTCGAACCATTTCCTATAAGAGAATGATTTCCATTACTTTGAGAAATGGATTCTATATCAAACTATAGCTATTGCATTAAAGAAGAAAAGAAACTAATAGAAGTAGAAGACGCGAAATGGTAGTGAATAGAGAAAAAGATTCTTCAGATTTTCTTGTTCCTGAAAATATTCTATCTATCTCCTAGACGCCGTAGAGAATTGAGAATTTTCATGTCTTTCAATTCTCGTACTCGTAATTGGAAAGTTACGGAAGGAGATCCACCATTTTGCAATGAAAACAACATAAAAAACTCTGGACAATTTCGAAATCAGACCAAGCGTCTTAATACATATGCAAAAAAATTCATTATTGGCCCACATTGATTACAAGATTTCGCTTTTATTAATCGCTATTGGTTTGATACGAATAATGGCAATCGTTTCAGTATATTAAGGATACAGATGTATCCACAATTCATTTAGAGTTACTTAATAGCCTATTTCTTATACTATATCTCTATCCCGTGAAATTCTCGAGCCGAAAGATGGATGCATATGCTGTGTTTCATTTTGCTAAATGATATCAATTAAATGGTGTATCAATTCTATTCTATAAATTGGATATAGCAATAAATAAATCAGCAAAATTCTTTTATTTTAGATAGAAGAAATGTTTCTTCTATCTAAAATAAAAGAATGTACCCTTCTATCCAAATCCTATTTGCATCGATAAAATAAATCCAAATCCTAGATTCCAGCAGTAGATGAATAATTGCAAATTTTTGTGTGTACGATATTCAAATAACTTCAAAATAACTGACATAATTTTTTATTTTTCCTGATCAGAAAAATACATGAAAAAGAAAGGAGGTAGAAAAAATTTTTGATTTATGGTTAAAGAAGAAAAACAAGAAAACAGGGGTTCTGTTGAATTTCAAGTATTCAGTTTCACCAATAAGATACGGAGACTTGCTTCACATTTGGAATTACACAAAAAAGATTTTTCATCGGAAAGAGGTCTACGAAGACTTTTGGGAAAACGTCAACGTTTGCTAGCTTATTTGGCAAAGAAAAATAGAGTGCGTTATAAGAAATTAATAAGTCAGTTGGGTATTCGGGAGAAGTAATTTAATTGTTCGAATTTTTTTCTTATTTTATTAGTAGTCTTATAGTAGTCTTAGATTTTGCATTTTGATGAGCCTCATTTTGAGGAATTCATGGAATAATCTATTTTCATAGAATAATGAATTAAGGAAAAAAGAATAAAAATAAGGATACATAACATAAAAAAAAGAATAGATAAGACGATATTCGCCCTCCCCCTACATATTTAATTTCTTCTCCTATACAAAAACCAGCAAGACCCACTCCATTAGTAATCCCATCAATGACACCTTTATCGAAAAAATGCATTAATTCGGCTAATCTTCTTATACCCAGGATAAATATCCTAGTATAGAAAATATCTATATAACCACGATTATATGACCAGCTGTATATCGTTTTTTTTACTTGACCCAAAAAGAACTTTTTGGGATTTCCTTTTATAAGGAAATTTTTAAAATTCAAATTCTGAAAAAAAGAATAAGCGGATCCATAGAAGATATATGCTATGAATAGACCAAAAATAGCTAAACTTACAGAAGAAATTGCATTAGTGAGAAATTCATATGAATTTATGGAATAACTTTCCTGGAAAGAGTTTATTGAAGGAGTTAGCCACTTTGATAATATGGTTAACTCCGATATTCCATTATCCATTACTCCATTATCAAAATGGATTCCTATGAATCCAATGAACAAAGTAAAAAGGAGTAATATAAGAAGAGGAAATAGCATAGTATTTCCTGTTTCATGAGGATAGACAAAAGTGTTTTTAACTCCCAAGGGACTACTAAAGAATCGCATTCTATTTCTTGTATTAACAGAAATTTTGGGTATATTTTGTGAAAAAAAAGAAACTTGACTTTTCGTTGTTGATAAAACAAAATCCCTATTGATTCCTTTGGATAAACTTTTTCCCCATAAGGATATTGAATACAACGAACCCTCTTTAGTATTACTATAATTTTTTAAATGGACACGCAAATCCCCATCAAAAGTAAGTAAATATATCCGAAACATATAAAATGCGGTTAATCCTGCAGTAAAAGAGGCTATTATTCCAAAAAAGGGTGAATACAACCAACTATTACTAAGGATTTCATCTTTGGACCAGAAGCAAGCAAGAGGTGGAATACCACAAAGAGAAAGCGTACCCCATAAAAAAGTAGTTCTTGTAATTGGAACATATTTTCTTAAACCACCCATAAGAACCATATTCTGACTTTTATCTGGTGAATATCCAACAAGAGGTTCCATTGAATGAATAATGGATCCGGATCCCAAGAACAATAAAGCTTTCGAATAAGCATGAGTGATCAAATGGAATAAAGCCGCTTGATAAGAACCTATACCTAGAGCTAACATCATATAACCCAATTGAGACATTGTAGAATAGGCTAAGCTTCTTTTAATATCTGTCTGAGCAAGAGCTAAAGTAGCGCCTAAGAAGAGTGTTATTGTACCTACTAAAGAAATAAAATTCATTATCAAAGGTAGGGATATGAAAAGAGGAAGAAGTCGAGCTAGAAGAAAAATCCCCGCAGCCACCATAGTTGCTGCGTGTATAAGAGCCGAAATGGGAGTGGGTCCTTCCATAGCATCGGGCAACCATACGTGAAGAGGGAATTGTGCGGATTTTGCAACTGCACCAAGGAATAATAAAAAAGCACACAAAGTAGTAAGTAAGGAATTAATCCCATTATTGGGAATCCAGTTATTAGCTATTTTGAACAAATCCCGAAACTCTAAACTACCGGTTATCCAAAAAAAACCTAAAATCCCTAATAACAGACCAAAATCCCCTACACGATTAGTTACAAAAGCTTTTTGACAAGCACTCGCAGCAATCGGTCGCGTAAACCAAAAGCCTATTAATAAATAGGAACACATTCCTACAAGTTCCCAAAAAAAATAAATTTGTATCAAATTGGAACTAGTAACCAAACCCAACATGGAAGTATTAAAAAAACTTATATAAATAAAAAATCTCAAATATCCTTCATCGTGAGACATATAATCATCACTATAAATAAGAACCAAGATTCCTACAGTAGTAATTAGTATTAACATAATGGAAGTAAGGGGGTCGATCAAGTATCCAAATTCTAAGGAAAAATCATTATTGATGGTCCAAGACCATAGGTATTGATAGATAGAATTTCCGTTAATTTGTTGAATAGACAGGTAAACTGAGAATACCATAGCTATACTTAAAAGTAAAACACTAGGAAAAGCCCATATGCGACGAAGATTTTTTGTTGCTGTCGGAATAAGAAAAAGACCAAACCCCATTGACATAATAACTGGAAGTGGGAGAAGAGGGATTACCCAAGCATATTGATATGTATGTTCCATAAGAAAAGAAATAGCAATTTATAGTTGAAATTTATAGTTTAATTTTTCTATAAAATAAAATTGTTTCCGATTCACCAAACCTATTCTTATCTCCTTCTGAAGGAATTAAAAAAACTAAATAAGAATAAGAAAAAATACAGGAATTTTTAATTTATCAAAAAATGTCTCATTGAAATATTCAAAAATGCAGAATGGGTTTAGTTGCTTAAATTAAAAAAGTTGATCAAATAATTTCATTATCTAATTATTAGAGAAAATATTCGAATTATTAGAGAAAATATTCGAATTATTAGAGAAAATATATATATTAAAATAAAAAAAAGATGGAAGAATTTTACTCTCTATTCAGTTTTGTATTTCTTTCTGTTAAAATGAAATAGCTCTCTTGTTTTGCAACTGATTGATTGAATTCCAATTGATTGAATTCCAAAGACAACCCATATTTATAGAAAATTCTAGAATATTCCTTACTTCATATAAAATGGAAATCCTAATGACTAGAATTATCTAAGTTTTAGAATGTCTTGTTTAAGAGACTGAGTATTTTTTTATTTTAATTGAAATTCCATTCTGGAATACCGTTCTGAACTTAATTAACTAGTTGAATTTTACCTTCTTTTTATCTCCTCATCTTATACGAGGGTTTATCCCCCATATGGTATATTTATATATAAAGTATATTTGATATATAATTGATATATAAATTGATTTAAACAGAAAAACCCTGTATAGAATATATCTTTGTATATATTCTATATTATTAAAAGTCTAAAATAGATATAAAAAATACGCCAAAAAACTCTTGTCTTATCCACATTAGACAAAATAAAGTAAAAAAAAATTAGAATTTTAGTATCTTTCTTAGAATTTTAGTATCTTTCAGTGTCTAAGTCTTTCTTAGAATTTTAGTATCTTTCAGTGTCTAAGTATAAATACTAAAAAATAAATAAAGAAGGATTTATTTGCAGCAATAGATGTCTTTCACATACAACTAAAAAAAAGTAATCCCCTTTTTGAATGGCAGTTCCAAAAAAACGTACTTCGATGTCAAAAAAACGCATTCGTAAAAATATTTGGAAAAAAAAAACTTATTTTTCCATAGTACAATCTTATTCCTTAGCAAAATCAAGATCATTTTCTAGCGGCAACGAGAATCCAAAACCAAAAGGTTTTTCTGGACAACAAACAAATAATAAGGTTTTAGAATAATCTTAATTAACCTATCCAAAAGAAATTCCAATTATTCATTTATAGTAAATAATTGGAATTAATTAATGTACGTTTATGCGCCGAATTCCTCGGTACAAGATTCTTAAAATTAATCCCCCCATTATCTATCGTTATACATTATATAGAACAAAAGTTTTTAGTATATTGTGTCTTCAGTATTCTTTTCCTATCAATTTTTATATTTTTATAATAGAATCCTCATATTTTTTTATGAGGATTCTAGAATCCTATGGACTCTCCCGATCTCGACGATTCAGAAGAAAATCACTATTATTCTTTAAGTCCACTTTTATTTCAAGTTAGCCGCCATGGTGAAATTGGTAGACACGCTGCTCTTAGGAAGCAGTGCTCAAGCATCTCGGTTCGAGTCCGAGTGGCGGCATTCTCGAAAAAGAATACAATAGATTAGAAAATGGATTCAATTCGAAGTTTCCTATTTTGTAATGGGACTTTCTCCTTATGCTATTTGCAACTTTAGAACATATACTAACTCATATCTCTTTCTCAACCATTTCCATTGTGATTACGATTCATTTGATAACCTTATTAGTTCGTGAACTTAGGGGATTGCGTGATTCTTCAGAAAAAGGAATGATAGCTACTTTTTTCTCTATAACAGGATTCTTAGTTTCTCGTTGGGTTTCTTCGGGACATTTTCCATTAAGTAATTTATACGAGTCATTGATCTTCCTTTCATGGGCTCTGTATATTCTTCATAGTATTCCTAAGATACAGAACTCTAAAAATGATTTAAGCACAATAACTACACCAAGTACTATTTTAACGCAAGGCTTTGCCACATCAAGTCTTTTAACTGAAATGCATCAATCTACAATACTAGTACCTGCTTTACAATCTCAGTGGTTAATGATGCATGTCAGTATGATGTTACTAAGCTATGCAACTCTTTTGTGCGGATCCTTATTATCCGCCGCTCTTTTAATCATTAAATTTCGAAAGAATTTTGATTTCTTTTCTAATTCTAAAAAGAAAAAAAATGTTTTAAGTAAAACATTTTTCTTTAGTGAGATTGAATATTTTTATGCAAAAAGAATTGCTTTAAAAAACAGCTCTTTTCCGGCATTTCCAAATTATTACAAATATCAATTAGCCGAGCGTTTGGATTCTTGGAGTTATCGTATCATTAGTCTAGGGTTTACCCTTTTAACCATAGGTATTCTTTGTGGAGCAGTATGGGCTAATGAGGCGTGGGGATCCTATTGGAATTGGGATCCTAAGGAAACTTGGGCATTTATTACCTGGACCATATTTGCAATTTATTTACATAGTAGAACAAATCAAAATTGGAAAGGTACGAATTCAGCACTCGTAGCTTCAATAGGATTTCTTATAATTTGGATCTGCTATTTTGGTATCAATTTGTTAGGAATAGGTTTACATAGTTATGGTTCATTTACATTACCATCTAAATGATTAAATAACATAAAATCCACATTTTTTGAAGGTTTTTTTGTTTTATTTGAGAACCCCTTGAACGTCTTTTCAAAGGGTTCTCAAAAATTTGAGATAGATCTTAATTAGACTTTTTTGCTTTTTTCTGCATTTTTAGGTTTTTCCACTACAAAGAGCGGACTGGTTAAAAAACGAAAATCTATTTAGGATAATAACTGGATAATAGAGCCTCCACCCTGTCAACGGATAACGAGAGAACAAAATCTGGATAAATACCAATTCCTATTACTGGTAAAAAGATACAGATTAAAAGAAAGAGTTCTCGTGGTCCAGAATCCACAAAATTTGCGTTTGGAACATGAAATAGCTTGTATCCATAGAACATCTGGCGTAACATAGATAATAAATAAATAGGAGTTAATATCATTCCAATTGCCATTACAAAAGTAATTAGCATTTTTGGCATTAACATAAATTTAGGACTAGTAATTAGTCCAAAAAATACTACTAATTCTGCAACAAAACCGCTCATTCCTGGCAAGGCAAGAGAAGCCATTGAAAAGGTACTAAACATGGTAAAAATTTTCGGCATTGGAATAGATATTCCCCCCAGTTCTTCGAGATAAACAAGACGCATTCTATCACAAGCTGTTCCCGCCAAGAAAAAAAGTGTAGCACCAATAAATCCATGGGATAATATTTGTAAAATAGCTCCATTTAGTCCAATGTTGGTTATGGAACCAATTCCTATAATTATGAAACCCATGTGAGATACAGAGGAGTAAGCTATTCTTTTTTTGAAATTTCGTTGACCAAGAGAAGTTGAAGCTGCATAGATTATTTGAACCGCTCCTATTATTACCAACCAGGGGGAAAATAGATAATGAGCATGAGGTAACAATTCCATATTGATACGAATCAATCCGTATGCTCCCATTTTTAATAGAATTCCCGCCAAAAGCATACATGTACTATAATGTGCTTCCCCATGGGTATCTGGTAACCACGTATGTAGAGGTATAATCGGTAATTTGACAGCATAAGCAATAAGAAAGCCAAAATAAAGTAGTATTTCCAATGTTACAGGGTATGATTGATTAATCAATCTTTCCAAGTCTAATCTTGGTTCGTTGGAACCATATAAGCCCATACCCAAAACCCCGATTAAGAAAAAAATGGAACCCCCTGCAGTATACAAAATAAACTTGGTAGCTGAATACAGACGCCTCTTTCCCCCCCACATGGATAAAAGTAAGTAAACAGGAATTAATTCTAACTCCCACATGATAAAAAAAAGTAAAAGGTCTCGTGAAGAAAATAATCCTATTTGACCGCTATACATTGCTAACATCAGGAAATAGAATAATCCCGAATTCCGGGTAACCGGCCAAGCTGCTAAAGTAGCTAAAGTAGTGATAAATCCTGTCAATAAAATAGATCCTAATGAAAGTCCATCGATTCCCAATCTCCAGTGGAAATCAAAAACATCTATCCATTGATAATCCTCCTTTAATTGGATTAAAGGATCCTCTAATTGGAAATGATAACAGAATGCATAAGTCATTAGAAGGAATTCTAATAAACAAATGGATATAGTATACCACCTAACTATTTTGTTTCCTTTATGAGGTAAAAAGAAAATAAAAGAGCCTGCAAATATCGGAAAAACAACAAGTATTGTTAACCAAGGAAAATAACTCATGATAAAGTAATAAAGACAAGATACGTTTTGACCAGAAAAGCCCATGCTCGATTATTTCGAGCACAGGCTTCTTCGGTAAAGAGGAATCAGATGATTCAAGTGGAGTTTTTTGTAACGTATCAATAAGATAGAGCCATGCTACGGGTTGTTTCAGGCCCTAAATAAACGCGTACACTTAAAAAATCTGTTGGGCAGGCAGATTCGCATCTCTTACAACCCACACAATCCTCAGTTCTCGGTGCAGAAGCAATTTGCTTGGCTTTACATCCATCCCAAGGTACCATTTCTAGTACATCTGTTGGACAAGCCCGTACACATTGAGTACATCCTATACATGTATCATAAATTTTTACAGAATGTGACATTGGATCTATAAATTTTCCTTTTCAACATAAAAATTTTCGATCTGGTAAAAATGAAATTAGTACTATATAAGTTAGATGTATTGTAGACACCAGACGAAGCAATGATTTATACAAACTTTAATAAAAAATGCAATATATTTCTTAATCTGTTTGTGAGAAAGCGTGAAAAGAGCCAAGAGACTTGAATTTAAGACTTCAACAGCCATAATTATACTAATTCTACATACTAATTTGAATTAGCCAATAAATTGGCTATCATCTTTTCAATAATTATTACAATATGCAAATTGCAATATCAATATTTCTATTTATCTTAATGTTCCATATTATTATATATGTGGTTTTGTTTAGCGAATTCAATGTCTAATTATTCAAAAAATTAGATTGATTGATACGAGTGGATTTCCTGTTACGATGGATGGAAGAAAGAATCGATAGTCCAATAGCTGCTTCAGCAGCCGCAAGGGCTATAACAAAAATTGCGAAAATGTCCCCTTTTAATTGGCGACTATCAAATAGATCAGAAAATGTTACGAGATTTAGATTAATTGAATTGAGTATAAGTTCAAGACATATTAGAGCTCTAACCATGTTTCGGCTTGTGATCAATCCATAGATACCAATCGAAAATAAATAGACACTCAAAAAAAGTACATGCTCAAACATCATTAACTAACTCCTTATCAATCTCGATTCATTTCAATATGAGGACAAGAATTGAACCGATTCAATTAATTAGAATAGAACAATTACGCAACAAAAGAGGGTATTTGTTGTGTTGGCAGTAGATAGGTTTTACTAAATCAAAATTGTTATTTTTTAGTTTTTTTTTTAGATTAGAAATTCTAAGAATTTTGACTCATTCTAAGTATTTTTTATTGTCGAGCCATAGTAATTGCACCTATCAAAGAAACTAGAAGAATTAGGGAAATGAGTTCAAACGGAAGATAAAAATCGGTTGCTAAATGAATCCCAATTTGTTGAACGTTATTTATGAGACCCTGTTCTACTATTTGGTTTGATCTTGTAGTCCAAAGAATTCCATACCATGACGTATCTGGGATAGTAGTCATTAGTGAAAAAGGAATAGTTATACAAACGAGTGAAGTAAACCCATCTCCAATAGTCCAAAAATTCTTGTCTTTAGACCACTCTGAGTCGTTTACAAACATTACAGCAAATATGATTAAGACATTTATAGCTCCCACATAAATAAGAAGTTGTGCAACAGCTACAAAGTAGGAATTGAGTAAAAAAAAGAATAAGGATATACAAATAAGGACTAATCCCAGCGAAAAAGCAGAATAAATTGGGTTGGTAAGTAATACTACTCCTAGACCTCCTAGTAGAAGAACAAACCCAAAAAATAGCACAAGAATCTCATGTATTGGTCCAGGTAAATCCATTATGGATAAGAAGAAATTAATAGTATAATATTTTTCATGAACTGACTAAAACTAAAAGATTCAGGGAAGTAAAAAAATATTATTATATATATATAAATTGTATAGTTAGAAATCACATCATGAAAATCTACTTCATTTAAAATCTGGAATAATAATAATTTGCAATAAGCAGTAGTTATTTCTTTTTCTTTTTTTCTTTCTAGTTAGTAAAAAACTATTGCTATTGGACTTTTCTAACAAAAAAATCCTAGTACCTAGTAATCAGTAATCGTTCTTGAATTCCAAGATTTTTCTTCGTCTATTTTACTTTGAGGCGAATTTCTAATTGTTTGAATTGTATAATCTCCCATTATAGAAATTGGTAACCGACTCAAAGCAATTTGATTGTAATTCAATTCATGACGATCATAAGTAGAAAGTTCATATTCTTCAGTCATTGATAAACAGTTTGTTGGACAGTATTCAACACAGTTACCACAAAATATACAAACTCCGAAATCAATACTATAATTAAGTAATTGTTTCCTTTTAATATCTTTTTCAAATCTCCAATCCACAAGGGGTAGATCTATCGGGCATACGCGAACACATACTTCACAAGCAATGCACTTATCAAATTCAAAGTGTATTCGCCCCCGGAAACGCTCCGATGTAATTGATTTTTCATAAGGGTAATGAATCGTTATAGGTAAACGATTTGTGTGGGATAAGGTAATTATGAAACCTTGACCAATGTATCTTGCGGCGCGTATTGTTTGTTGACCATAACTAATGAACCCAGTTATCATAGGGAACATATTTTAAATATCTATGAAATAAGGTATGTTTCTTTCTCTTGTTTGAGAGAGCTTTTTTTTGTGTTGAAGATATTTTGACTGTTATTGTATTATCTTATTTATAGTGAAACTAGTTGGGAAGAGGTTGTTAGTAAGAGATTACCCAGAGAAATAGGTAAAAGAAATTTCCATCCAAGGTTTAATAACTGATCCATTCTCATCCTGGGTAAAGTCCATCTTATTGTGATAGAAATGAAGAGAAATAAATAAGCTTTAGTTAATGTAATAAGGATACCCATTATTATTTCCAAAATTCCAATCATTTTATTCATTTGTAAAAATCCAAAAAAGGATATATAGGGAATAGAAAAATGCCATCCGCCTAAGTAAAGAACAGTTACAAATAAAGAGGAAACTAATAAATTTAGGTAAGAAGCAAGATAAAATAAACCATATTTAATACCAGAATATTCGGTTTGATAACCTGCTACTAATTCTTCCTCCGCTTCTGGTAAATCAAAGGGTAATCTTTCACATTCTGCCAAAGAAGAAATTAGAAAAACTAGAAAACCTATAGGCTGCCGCCAAAGATTCCACCCCAAAAAACCATATTTTGACTGTGCTTCAACAATATCGACTGTACTTGAACTGTTAGATAATCATAGTCGATGATAACATCACAGCTCCCACCGCTATTCCAAAACCGTACATGAAACTTTAGTTTCATACGGCTTCTCTATGATCAAAAAAAAAAAAGAAAGGATTGTTTCATTTCGGTATTATCTCCTGAACGTAGATAGAGTTAGGTAAGATAAAATAGATTGAAAAGTTCTAAATTAGACCAAAGCAATTCCGTCTGCTAGAATAATAAAAAAGCGCTTCCGAATTGATCTCATCCTTTATATAATAAAATGACATTTTTTCTTTATTCAATAATAACTTAATATTAGAATAAAACACCTGTTATACCAATTAATAAATGGAAAGAATTGGGCATTAGTGAGGAATTCTGTATGAATATGGATAAAGGAAGGAAAGAATAAATAAGGATCCTTTTTTGTCTTACATTTCATATCTTTTGTCCTATTCTTCTTTCCCCGGGAAGGAGATACTTAAAAAGAAAAAAGGAATAAAGGTTTAATTCGTTCTTGATAGCCATTTCCTTAACAAGTGAATGGGAACATACTCTGGATCGGAATTCGAAGAAAGTACTACTTGATCATTTCTACAATTTCAAGCCCTTTTTTTTATTTCCTTTATGAGTAAGAATTTCTAATTCTTTAGATTCTCCCATTACTAATCCTTTATGTACTTTAGTGTTCCTAATCCCTCACTAACTTTTGATGGAATCCCTTATGGTTATTAAGTTATATATAGTAATAACAAAAAATATTCTAGTAATAGAATTCCATATCGCGAATCTTTTATTCTTGCCCGCTTCAAGATATGATGACTAATCAAAGAATCTTAATCTTGGGGTAAAGAGTTTACACTGCTTATGTTTACTTCAACTTTTTTCTTGTACATAGAAAATGAGATTTTTCTTTTTACTACAAATTAATAAGCCGTTTTGTTTCACTCATATAGCTATCTAGTTTAACTTACCAACCTGAGAATAAGAAAAGGAAGATAAGTATTCAATGGATTTTAGAGGAAAAAGCCCCCATTTTAGCGAATCACACGTAGAGATATTGCTAGTACACAAAAAGTTAATGGTATTTCATAACTAATAGATTGAGCAGCTGCTCGTAGACCGCCTGAAAAAGAATATTTATTATTTGAACTATATCCTGCCATAAGGAGACCAATAGGAGCAATACTTGAAATGGCAATCCATAAAAAGACACCAATACTAAGATCAGCTAAGACAAAACGATATCCCAAAGGGATAACTAAAAAACTTAATAAAACGGATATGACTGCTATAGAGGGTCCAATGCTAAAAAAAGGAATATCTCCTCGGGATGGGAGGATATCTTCTTTAAAAAGGAGCTTTGTTCCATCTGCTATAGCTTGGAGCAGGCCCAAGGGGCCCGCATATTCAGGACCAATACGTTGTTGTATTGATGCGGATATTTCTCTTTCTAACCACACAATTACGAGTACTTCTATTGTGATTCCCACTAGGAGGGTCAAAATGGGTAGAATCCATATCAGTCCATAGAGTTCTTTTAATAATTCCGATTTTGAAAAAGAATTGATAGTTTCTACCTCTACCCTATCTATTATCATTTCAACGATCAACTTCCCCCATAATGATATCTATACTACCTAATATCGTCATGATATCAGCCAATTTCATTTTTTTAACTAGCTGAGGAAGGATTTGTAAATTAATAAAACCAGGCGGACGAATTTTCCATCTCCAGGGGAAAAGACTATCATCTCCTACTAGATAAATTCCTAATTCACCTTTTGGAGCTTCCACTCTTACATAAAGCTCTTGCTTTGATAATTCAAAATTCGGGGAAGGCTTTTTCCCAAGAAATCTATATTCAAAATCATTCCATTCTGAATTCTTTGCGCTTTTAAAGCGTCGGGCTTCCAAATTTTCATAAGGGCCCCCAGGAATTTTTTCTACAGCCTGTTGAATAATTTTGATGGATTCCCTCATTTCACCGATTCGTACTAAATAACGAGCTAATGAATCTCCTTCTTTTTGCCATTGGACTTTCCAATCGAATTGATTGTAAGACTCATAAGGGTCAATTTTACGAAGATCCCATTGTATTCCAGAAGCCCGTAACATTGGTCCTGACAAGCCCCAATTTACAGCTTCTTCTCCACTAATAAAACCGACTCCTTCAACTCGTTCTAAAAAAATGGGATTCTGTGTAATAAGTTGTTGATATTCAATAACTCCTCGTAAAAAATAATCACAGAAATCTAAACATTTATCCATCCATCCATAAGGTAGATCAGCAGCTACTCCTCCGATGCGAAAGTAATTATGCATCATTCGCATACCCGTAGCAGCTTCAAATAGATCATATATCAACTCTCTCTCTCTAAAAATGTAGAAAAAAGGGGTCTGTGCACCGAGATCCGCCATAAAAGGTCCAAGCCATAACAAGTGAGAAGCTATACGACTCAATTCTAACATAATTACCCTAATATAGCTGGCTCTTTGGGGTATTTGAATATTCTCCAAAAATTCTGGTGCATTTACCGTTATAGCTTCCGTAAACATAGTAGCTAAATAATCCCATCGTGTTACATAAGGCAAATATTGTATAATAGTTCTGTTTTCTGCGATTTTTTCCATTCCTCTGTGTAAATAGCCTAATACGGGTTCACAATCAATAACATCTTCACCATCGAGAGTAACGATCAGTCGAAGAACACCATGCATTGATGGGTGTTGAGGTCCCATATTTACTATCATGAAATCTTTTCTTGTAAGCGGTAGACTCATTTTTATTCTTTTTTCCTTAATTCATTATTCTATGAAAATAGATTATTCCATGAATTCCTCAAAATGAGGCTCATCAAAATGCAAAATCTAAGACTACTATAAGACTACTAATAAAATAAGAAAAAAATTCGAACAATTAAATTACTTCTCCCGAATACCCAACTGACTTATTAATTTCTTATAACGCACTCTATTTTTCTTTGCCAAATAAGCTAGCAAACGTTGACGTTTTCCCAAAAGTCTTCGTAGACCTCTTTCCGATGAAAAATCTTTTTTGTGTAATTCCAAATGTGAAGCAAGTCTCCGTATCTTATTGGTGAAACTGAATACTTGAAATTCAACAGAACCCCTGTTTTCTTGTTTTTCTTCTTTAACCATAAATCAAAAATTTTTTCTACCTCCTTTCTTTTTCATGTATTTTTC